GTGGGAATCTCTTATTCTAATCATCCGCGTTTGAAACGTATTTTAATGCCTGAAAGTTGGATAGGGTGGCCTTTGCGTAAAGATTATATTGTCCCCAAATTTTATGAAATCCAAGATGCTCATTGAATGATAAAACAAGGATCTTCACTTCTAGAATTCTATAGATTCCAGGCTCTGTTCTCGGTGAAACATAGGAATTTAGGTCTCATTTGTAGTCTGGCTAGGATAACAAACAAGACACTTAGGGCTTCATTGGAATTCTCAAATTGGAAGATACTTATTTCGGATGATCCAAGCCAATAGGATGAACCAAATGAGTTCTGCATCATGAACTTTGTCGTGCGCACATCACTTAGACGGACTCTAATAAAGTCATGTAATGTAGGAGGCAATGCAAAAATAGAATTTGAAAAAAATACAAGGGAATGAAAGGATATCGGATTCGATTTCTATTCGTTTTTTTTGAAGGAGAGGATAAATCAACTCAAAAGAATAGAAATCTAGAGTCTCATTTCTTAGATACTTTGTCTAAGAAAGTCTTTACCCATCTATCAAATCAAAATAGATGGGATATCTCTCTAAAAACCGAGAGGGCTAATATGTATTATTATCTAGACTCTTTGGGAATTTAATCAAAATGGATCTCGATTCATATCAATTACTTTATAGAGGCTCAGCCAAATGAATCGTGTGTCAGGAACCAGATTTGAACTGGTGACACGAGGATTTTCAGTCCTCTGCTCTACCAGCTGAGCTATCCCGACTATTCCCGATACTGCATCCTCATTTTACTAGAGAAGTTGGGTATATGTCAATTGAAAGGATATTAGAAAGTCTCGTCCAGGTCCCGGAATTTATTGGATCGTCAAAAGAACAACTTAGTAAGTTTCCGGATGAATAAAAATCTCCATTGTGAATCATTCAAATTCAAATGGGGATTCCTTGCTCAAAGATGTTCATTTGTACACGTATAATCTATCCCACAAAACTCGTGAGAAGAGAAAAACCTTTCCGCTCAGAGTGGTTTGTAAAAGCGTAGGTGAATGGGAAAGAGAAGGGATTTGGAAGCGCTAACGAAAAAAAGGATCAATATAAAGAAAAGGATAGACTCAAGCGTTAGACAGCGAAATGGGCTCTTTGGGGATAGAGGGACTTGAACCCTCATGATTTCTAAAATCGACGGATTTTCCTCTTACTATAAATTGCATTGTTGCCAATATTGACATGTAGAATGGGACTCTATCTTTATTCTCGTCCAATGACTCAATTCTTCAAAAGATCTATCAGACTCTGGAGTGAATGATTTGTCTCTTTATTCTTCAATCTGAATCGATTCACAAGAATTCTTTCATTTTTCATATAACAAATACAGATTCGAGTCGTCATTAATCATTTGATATTTTATAGTATTTCAGTACGCATACCTTACCTATGTATATTATATAGGGTTATCCTTCACTCTTTCTGAAGTTTCAAGAGAAAGATTCCTTTACCAACGTAAGACAATCAACTCCATTTGTTAGAACAGCTTCCATTGAGTCTCTGCACCTATCCTTTTTGATTTTCGCTTTCCAAACCTTTCTTTGTTTTCAGAAAACGGGATTTGGCTCAGGATTGCCCATTTTTGTTAATTCCAGGGTTTCTCTGAATTTGAAAGTTCTCACTTAGTAAGTTTCCCTACCAAGGCTCAATCCAATTAAGTCCGTAGCGTCTACCAATTTCGCCATATCCCCCTTTGAGATTAGGATCTCACTATGATGTCCTTCCCACTTGTCTTTTATTTCTACCGGCACTATTGAATTTAGTAGAGACTTATTGCTATCTCGCAAAAGTCTTTTCTCATCTTTGCTTTTTGGTCCAATCAAAAACGATTTTATCATTTATGTCTCTACAATTCAATATAAGTGGATCCATCCCATATATCTATCTGTCCTCCTTCCGATCACTTTTCTATGTAATTTCCATTACTTAAACGGTCGATTTTTCGTCCTAAATTCCACCTTTCCGAATGAAAGCGGCGGCATGTCTCATTTGTTATAACTAAGAATTCCATTCAAAAATTAGAATTTGCAAGATAGATGATAGGGAAGAAAAGAGAGAAGGGTAATCAAAAGAATTTCAAATGTCGGTTGAATTCAAAAACAAACAAATTTTTGAATATTTATTCATTTCTTATTTATAATAGTATTGTGAGAAAGAAGTCGAAATTCGATAGGCCCAAATTAATCGTTATGTTCTATAAGATTTCAGATTTTTTGAAATTCTATATTTTCTTGTTTTTGATTTCTATTTATTATGAATAGCTCAGAATTTCAAAAAAAATTGTATTCTAATTAGTTAATAGCAAGCAAGGATTCTGAGAGTTTATTGAATTCCTAGGCGTGTCAAATTTATCGTATGTCAGCCTACTTAGCTCAGAGGGTAGAGCATCGCATTTGTAATGCGATGGTCATCGGTTCGATTCCGATAGTAGGCTTTTCTCTCTTTCTTTTTTTGATTT